CGAATATTGATTAATACGTAATCGATTGAACACTACTTGAAAACGGTTCTTCTGTTCAGAAACGAAATGTTCCAAATGTTCCTGGAAATTCTTGCTCCCATTGGAACATTTGTATCTATATGCATCAGGATCCCGATTCATGGATCTCTCGGTTCGAGAAATAAGAGGATCAAACCATTTCTTCTGACTCTTTTTCAAATTCGATAAATGTTGGTTGATCGTATATTTCATTATAGTTATATGATTCAGAGTATCATTTCCTATTCGATCCCTTTGAATTCCATATTCGAAGTTGCGATCGGATCTATTCATTAAAAAGAATCGATTCGATACATTTCTTATGTACCCATAGGTGCTATATTGGATTTGAATCAGATTTCGGATCAATCTATATTGATTGACTGCCTCCATTATGTTGTTGCTAGCAAATACCGCTGTTTTTAGTTTTGGATCTTCCAAATCATTCCCGCAGTAGATCCGGACCGATTTTTTTCTGATCCTTCGATAAAAAGATTCATTCTCTTCATAAAAAAGAGGAGGTAGAACCAATAAAGATTTCTTTTTCGATTCATCTCTGGAGTTGAATACCTCATTCAAGAATTTTTTTTGATCCAACCCGTAGGAATCAATAGAAAAGGCAAATCCCCTATGATACACCAGATCCGGCTCGGTTATTGATAGAGTGAATAGATCTGCCATTTCTTGAAATCTCTCTTCTGATTCAAAATCGTGGTGTAACGTGTATCCCCCTTTGTTCCGGTCATGGAATAGATGAAATAAATCAAAAAATGGATTTTTTTTCAAGAATGAAATCTTATTGGAACTGTCCATATCCGGTTCATCCTTCGGAACCATATCACATCCCGGATCTGATGAAATAGGATGAATTGAGGCGGTATTTTGTAAATACGTAATTATCTTGAATATATCAACCATTTCTTTATTTTCCGATCGCCTGGAAGGGACAAAAGAAACATCTTGTTTTTTCTTCAAAAATTTCTGATCTCTAGTGGACCTCTCAGTAGGATTCGAACCCAGATGAAGTTCTGACCATCTGTCAGAGAAAAAAGAACGAATTGATCTTGTAGGATTCCCAAGAAATTCTTCGATTTCTTCCGGAAGCAGATGATCATTCATCTGCTTCTCACGTTCCGTGAATAGCCGGGACATTGAGGAAGATCCAAAAAGGCATTTCGGGAATCGATCTGATTCTATCTCTGTTCGTTCCGTTTGAAGAAAGGAAGGATCCAAAAGAATCGATCTTTCTTTTAGTTGCTGAATCTCTGTTTGATCGATCAATGTGTGATATTCCGAATCCTCATTTCTAATGGAATCGAAATGATCTATGGATTGATCAGAAGATCCTTTCAATTGGCTAGAATCCCTTACTTGAACGAAAATAGATCTTGTGGAATCATATTGAATATTTGACAATACATTCCGTACCTTGCTAAAAAACCGATCCTTGTTTACCAACCACACATTGTCTAACCAAATCAAATTCTCTCTCGATACGTTCCTCAAAAAATCCGATTCGTGCTGATTCTTCCCCCAACTAACGAAGAGATCTTGGCGGAATTGCCACATATGAAATTGAGCACAATTTTGCAAAGAAATACCCCACTTGTTTCTCGAGAAGAGATGGGAAACATGCTCAATATCATTTGATTGAATAGTTGCCTCAGCTCCTTGTTGTTTGAAGAAAACCTCCCCTTCAATTGGTCTTTTTTCACGAAAAGCAGACATGAGATAACAAATCAAGTCTTTCCCTAAGATTTCGAATAGCTGTCCCGAATTCAAGTTGATTATGTTTCGCTTCTTCCTCGGAGAAAGACGATCAAACAATTCCCAATCATGGTCCTTGCGGATCGGATCATCCGTATAGGATAAAAAAAGAAACTCCAGATATTTGCTATCTTTCTCTTTGAATGAGATCTCAATTCCAGCTACGGTTTCATTAGATATCTTACAACTAGAATCCCTCTTTTTTCCGATCCGGTTCCTCCACCACCGCGAACTCCGGTTAGATTCAGGCATGATACACTTTTTATTTATTGGGAGAACCCAAGTACTCTCTTGCGGATCCATGAAACAACTCTCAGAAATCTTTTTCCCTTTTGGAAGATACAGGAGCGAAACAATCAACCTATTGATATTGGAAGACCAAAAAGATTCTTCCAATGTCTCATTTCTGGGTCCAATGGAATTCATAGGTATAGGAAGAATAGGTATAGGAAGAAGCCCCATCAAATAGAGATTTTTTCTTTCGACCATCTTTCGATTGTTAATACGAGATATAAGGACCGCTACTACAAGCAGTACTACACCTTTGATCCTGAAATATCGATTGCTTGTTGAACCCCGTGAATCACGTGAAAGTAGGATACTCCAAATTCGGGGGTCAAAGAGTTTCATAAAACGTTCTTGGTGGAAAAAAATGTGAGTGAAAGATCCCACTGAATCGAATTTGATCCATGAATCTAAGAAATAGTGAGAATTC